ACCAGTTGTCTGAAAGATGATAAGTGACGAATTTCCATATACATATACATGAATCTCTTTGATTCTCAAGTCGAGAGCGCGAAGCGCCTGTGATACACGCAGAATATTCTGCTAAATTTTTTGTGCAAAAGAACCTCAACTTGACAGCTATGGGAATATGGGCTGGGCTCCTTTTGGCGAGCTTTAAGATAGCATGTAGAAAAGGGCTGCTTCCAACTCGATTTCCGTTCTGATTTACTGCACCGTAAAAGAACATTTGCCAATCATGAGGAGTTTAGTCTTCTTCTTCGCCTACCGCAAATAGAATAGCTTCGTCCGGGGAATTCGTCCCCTTACTAATAAAATCAAGCTCATAGTCAGGCACGGGATGGGATGATCCCGCAGGTGGTCTGCTATTGCCTGCCCCTTCCCTTGCCTTTCTCATTTAGGGCTTCTGGGTGACGTACACAATATCGAACTCTGAGAGTCACATCTGCTACCTTACTGTACGGCCCGTGAGGGCTGGCTTTTCAAAGAGATACTTCAGCGCGCATGGTCGTATAGTTCAACATGTAGTGGCGTAGGCGTTGCGAGGCCCATGTAAGAGCACAACAGGTCTTTTCTAGAACCGTATACCTTGTCTCATAATCTGTGAACTTCTTGCTGAGATAGTATATGGCTCTTTCCTTCCTACCCGTTTCATCGTGCTGACCAAAGACACAACTCATGGATGCTTCCATTACTGACAGATACATCAAGAGAGGTCGACCGCGGGGGAGGATTGAGTAGATATTTCTTAACTTTGTCAAACGCCTTTTGTCAACCCCAGTTCCTTGTGTCTATCTTTTCTGAAAGGCGGGGTATTCTTTATTTTCTGAGCAGTTTAAAGATCGGCTCACAGATGGGTGTGAGCTGGGCAATGAACCTGCTGATGTATTGTAGCCTGCCCCAAAAAGCCCAGATTTCTTTCTCTATCTTTGGTACCGGCATGTCGATAATTGCTTTGGCTTTTGCAGGTCGACTTCGATTTGTCTTCTGCTGACAATGAACCCGAGTAGCTTACCTGACAAAGCACCAAACCTCCTCCCGGCTTTTTTTTCGGATGAAGACGAAGACTGTATTTCCGCAATCTGTCAAACACTTTCTTCAAATTCACGGTCTTCTTAAGCCGCGATCATGTCATCGACATAGACCTCCATTTCCTTGTGAATCATATCATGAAACTGCGCTGTTATGGCTCGCTGGTACGTCGCCCCGGCATTCTTTAGACCAAACGGCATCACCTTGTAACCGAACGCGCCCTCCTATCTGATATGGTGATAAACGCTCTGTCTTCCTCGGCCATCTTGATATAACCAGATCAAGATGGGGATTGACATATTAGTGATATAAACCATTCGGTTATACCGGTACAACCAAGTCTGTCTAACGACTAATTGACTTGTTATACTAATTGACTTTCAAAACCTTGTCACAAGCCATATTGATTGAATTCGTTGCTTGATGAAAGTTTTCGTCTTACCGCTTTTCTGTACTTTCAAGTGTAAAACCACTATTAGTGACAGTGGCCACTAGAGTCCGACGATTGTTAAGGGTACGTGTCAATGCATTGTTCATTTGGTACAACCAGGAAGACATCCGGGAAAGGGTACAACCTTTCGAATTCATGCTTTCCGCATTCCCTGAGTGACCGATGTTTGTAAATACGGTTAAATACACTTATAGCTCTCTCTCTTGAGAGAAATACCTGCCACACCATTCACTATCTGTAAGCAAGTTCTTCACGTAAGACATCTCCACTCTTGGGTCACTTATTCTTTACATTCATAGTCATTGACGAAGACACTGTTATACCGGTATAACCTCATTCTAAACAGACTTGGTTGTTCCGTGTAATCCATAACCAACTATCACATAGGGATTGATGATAGAAAGCATTCAACATCTTTCAGCTTCTTCCATCTTTCTTTCAGAACCTTTCATGACTATTAATGACTATCCTTTCAAGTCTTGTTAACGGTACAACCAGTCGAGGAGAAATTGTACTGGGAAATCAAAGTAACAACAAGATTGACATGTCTTCATGAGTGTCTTACGGTCTAGTCATTCTTTCTATGTGGATAGTCACTAAGTACGCTATATAAAGAATAGATAGTTGGCGGTACAACCAATGCTGTATAAGCTGTTAATAGGCTCTATATAGTACGCTATGTCAATGAATGACCTCACTGAAAGATAGTGAGTGGGACATGAACGGGATTTCAATAGACTTTCTTACTCCGCCAATTGTGACTGTCTGTTTTCCCGGCTTTTTTGATTGAAATGGTCTTTTCACTCGTAAACTCCTTCTTGTTTTGACACGAATTCTGTTTTCCCGGCGTCGGGTGTCTTTTCACTCTACAAGTGGTTCTCATTTTCGTATCAAGTTTGTTTCCCCTACCGAGGAAAGTTGTCAACCCGCTAATAAACCAGTCCTCATTTTCGATCGATTCCTCCGTACCCTATAGGCAAAACAACAAAACCGCCTTTTCACTAGGAAAGTCCTGATTCGAATAGGCCTCATGGAAATGTAAGCTCAGCTAGTTGTAAGTCACCCTTTGTTCAATGAAATACAAGTCTATTGGAATTCCCTCTTCAGGGCTTTCAAACCGTTGTAACAGACCCTCGCGGATGAATCCCGTGCTTTAAGTGGATTAAATGACCTTATTTTGCATTCGGGAAGAGAGACCAGCCCCCGAAAGTCTAAAATGAAAGCTTATACAGGGCCTATACAGGAAGAGTTCAATGATCGGATTCTTTTGTCGGCACAGCCTCTTTGATAGGATAAAGCTTTGGAGGAACAAGATTGAGGATGATGGGGTCAAATTCCTCGTAGTGAATGAGGTAAAAAGAAAGAGTTTTCTATACGAAAAAACATTCAATTACGACCTGGACGAAAGAAGGTTAGCGACCTTACCTCATCTTTGGATTATATCGTCTCGCCGCTGGAAAAACGAAGATTCCATTTAACTTTCTTCTCTCGGCTCTGCTTTCTCTTCGAGAACTCCCTATCTACTCTTGGAAGCCAATAGCAGCTTCCTACAATTGAGATAATTGTGATTTTGTTGATGGCTCGACTATCAATGCACATCCTCCAGGTGCCATCCTTCTTAGGTGTTAGTAATGCAGGTACAGCACAAGGGCTCATGCTCTCGCTCTTTCGCTCCTCTCCCTCTGGTCGAGTGGCTACGCTCCTTTCGAACCAACTCCATCACGTGTCGCCTCAGCTCTTCATGCTCCGCTGGGCTCATCCTATATGCTGCCCGGTTAGGTAGCGTGGAACCGGGGATTAGGTAAATTTGGTGTTGGATGTTCCTAATAGGAGGTAATCCGTTCGGCAACTCCTTCGGCGTGATGTCAAAAAACTCCTGTAGAAGCTCTCCGATTCGTCCAGGAAGCGATGTTGGGCTAGGAAGAGAGCTTCAATAGCTCGTGTCAGGTGCATGGATATTCGTTTTTACAGCAGAAGTGGATAGTTCACTAGCGAAGCGGTAGGAGTTTGAATCATGCTATATGATGATCCGTTGGCAGTGATCCAACATGTGATCTTGATGCTTAAGAGTCGAGCTTGACAGCAATCCTTTCACAAGCCCAATCTTCGTTTCTCTTTTCCGTCAACGGACAGGGACCAAAGGTTTTTGACCCGCGATATGCCGCTCTCGTGCTGTAGAGATGTTCCTTCATGGCAATAGAGATCTGAAAAGCTGGTGACAGAGACAAGAGCAGCGAAGCGGGGTCTGCTTGATCAGTCATTTTTTCAATAGTAGAGGTGTAACCGATCTGTCAATATGTGCCAGTGGGAGTCACAGGCAGTCTTCTTGCGCGTGCTTTCTCAAAGCGTTGCTAGCTGAACGGCTGAACAACTAGCTTTAGGCTTACTCGTAGCGTTGCTAGCTTGATGGCTTGCTTTCTTAAAACAACTAGCTAGTGCGAGTTTTCCTTCTCGCTTGACCGCCGCATCGAATTGACTGCCAAGGCGACGCAACGAACGTAGTCCACTGTTAAGCCAATCCGATGAGGGAAAGGAGTGAAAGCACTCAACTGATGAGGAGAGGGCGGGGTAAGAATAAACAGAAGGCGACTAACCAATCTCTTTTTTAAAGAAACTAGATGCCAGGAGATGTTTGATTCGTAGGGCGGGGAAGAGGGCCAGACAAGCAAGAAGTTCTTCCATTATGGCTATTCTGAAATATTTAACTACCACCTTATCCATTCATTACCGGAGGCGGAAGCTGCTATCCCTAATGCCTTGCCCCTCTTCCTCCAGTCGGGAGCTAAACCCTGGGAGTGAGAGAGATTGAATGACCTGGCAGGCAGCAGGCAATAGTCGATTCCACTTTATCGGCGATGGTCTGTCTCAAAACGGGATATGCAAGGGATTCCCTACTTCCGGATAGAGAGGAAGCGCTAAGGTCCATCCCCAACATTGATTTCTGTTCCGCCGACGGAGACCACTTCCAAGTAAGAGCGCAAGCCGACCATACCCTGCCAGATCTACTCGTGCGGTCAGCCTATGACACAGACTTTAGGACGAATTCCTGGTCATTCCTACCATTTGTTCTCATCATGCCATTTTTACCACCTTGCGAGGAGAATCCGCTTTCTATAGATACCCCGCTTGTTCAAGCTTCACAAATCATGCTTTCAAACTTGCCGCAGTTAAATCATCGAGAGTAGACCAAGTTAGATGGGAATCGCCTCTACAAAGCTTGTTTTACTTAGAGAGACTTAGTAAACTCATAAAGGATGCGTTGAGGCCCGAGCCCTTTCTTTGCTGGTCTTTAGCGAGTTTCTAATCTTTTTACCCTTCCGTGGTAAACAACTATAGGAAGTATTCTCGGGACTGATCAAGGTTATACCTGCTTGAATTCCTTCAATAACAACCAGATGGGGCACCTTTTAGGACACATGCGAACAATCCATATACTATCTCTACTTGATCTTCGTATGCTATTCTCTTCCCAACCCAACCGTCCTCAGTAGGGCTCACTATCTATGCCGGATGCTCTTTGGTGCTACCTTCCCGGTTAGCCCTGCCTACTATTGAAATAAAATAGAAAATCGGATTCCAGACCCAGAAGAACAACCTTAGATCCCTTCCCCGAAACCCTCAATGCCCTTACCCACCTGCCGCTATATTGAGCTTGTTCAGAAGCTTGGCTAGTTCTCCTTACTCGGACATTCAGTTCATCCGACCGCCGCCCATGCTTCAAGATTGAAGTTTGAACACCTATAAGTAACGAGATCGCATAGGTCCCCCCCTCACAGGCAGCCAAAGATGGGCGAGGATCAACAACTTCGTTAGAATCCCCTTTCGATAGGAACTACTATCTCTAACACAGCCAGATCTGGAACTTCATTCTCCTTCTAAAAATCAAACTATGTAATTATAGATATAGATGCGCTTCGCTTTCTTTCTATCAACAGAATGGGAACCCTTATTTATCTTGATACGAATCTCCGATTAAGTTAGCTCTTCCGCGCTTGACTGCTTTCTTCGTCACACTTGACTTTGGGCGTCGTAGCGGAGAAAGGCTTGTGGCCTGCCGATTACCTGCTGCCTTAGACGTCTTTCTCTTCTCTTGTTTGTCTCTTAGGTATACCTTTAGCGAAGCGTTCAACAATACCATCGCCATCGGCTGACTCCAATGAAACCATTTCTACAGCAACTCAAAGGAGGAAACGAAGAAGAAAGATCTGTAATGATTCTACTTCGACTATGGTGCTATTTGCCATTTGTTCTACAACTCACGGTACAAGTATTCCCTAAGTGAGTAAGGAGATGGAAGCGAAACTGCTCGAATGAAAGCTCTAGCGAGGAGGGAAGCGAAGCTGCTCGACGACAATGGATCGAAAGAGAGTAAACGAAGTTGGCGAATCAATAGCAATTAGGGTAAATGAAGTGACTCGACTAGTTAGTCTCGGGATTGAATCAACCAAGGGAGGAGATGAGCTAGCGAATCAGGAGCAGAAACCAAGTGAATGACTTTACTTGGATCTGTTTTTAGCTATATTTCAACCTTTTCTCCGATGGCTTTTGACGATTGGATTTCTCGAGTCTACTTTCCATGCTTTGACCATGTCATTTGGCAGAGAAGAAAAGAAGAGATGCGGCTTTTGACGGATGTTCTTAGGTTCAGCAACAGTTGAGGAGCCAACCTGCTCGACAATAATTCCATAAACACCTAGCGGAGACGGTGACAACCTAAATAGGAAGATTACAACTCCGAGACATTCCAATAGAAAAACAAATTCTAGTCATTTATGCGGCTATCAATGGATGATGGAAAAACCAGCTAGCTCGGATGCTAAGAAACATCGTAAGAGAAGTCGTCCTGACAAACGGTTATTTCAGACCTACGTGGAAAGCTTTCGACAGAAAAAGAAAGTGAGACTCGTGCTGCTAGAGGAATTGATCCGAAAGGTGTTACATCACTAAGGTGCTCTTAGCTCCTGATCACTGGCACTTAGTACGAACAACTACCTTAGCACTACGTTCTGACTTTCCGATTGGAGTTTTAACACAAGTAGATCGCTACCCAGGGCAGATGCCGGGAAGCAAGGTGGTTAAAAGAGTTCTTGCTCCAATCTCTTCGGCGGATCCAACTAAGGAATGAACTGGCTTATTTGTGGGAGGAATCCCTTTTTATTTATACTAAATGGTTTTTCCAAAAATCATTGGTGTAGCACGTAGGTGGATGAACCCTTATAACATGAGATCCGAGGGTTAAATCGACGTTAAAAAGAATCTGAAAAGGTGCATTTTTTAGGAGGAGTATAATTAGGAGGACGATATACCCACTCATGATCTACTAAGAGGAAAGTGGAAGTTTACTTGCTTGCGTAAGGCGGTAGCTTGATTGGTTCGAATCCAATTCGTGAGCTTACTTTGATTGATCCGGGTCGTCATAGCATTAATGTGCTCTTTTCCTCGGATTCATTGGAACACCTTCTTTTTCAGAGCCTCAAGGTCGTGTTTAAATAGTTTCAAGGCAGCTCGACGACAGCGGGGCTCTCTTTGTAGAAAAGTGGTAGCTGTCCGTATGGACACTTTCCTGTCTTGAATACGTCTTGTGGTTCCACCGGGCCGCAGTCGATTACTATAGACCAATCAATAAGCGACTTCCTGGATCAACATAAGGGGAGATCTAAAGAAAGAATGAAGAGAGAGCAGGACTGAGCGCCTAGCGCGAAAGCCCTTGCGCCTTAGCACAGCCCTTCCCCTTCTGGCCAAGCGAAACTGATTTCCCCTTGAATGAACGACGAACAATAAGTGGCAGACCGGACAAAAGGAAAGTACAAGAATTGATATCATACGTATCTCCGGTGTCCCTCTTGGAGCCACGTCTAACAACATTGGATTCGCGCGAATATCCCAAGCAAGACGCGTAGGCCTTGCATCCTACAAATTGACTCCCTCCCAACCATCCCTTTCTTCTGAGTATCAATCCTTCCGTGCCGCTCTCGTCGTAAAGTAAAGCTCGCCTTGGGGTCACAAATGTCGGAGCACCTTGGCGCCCAATTGAGATACTTTTTCTCGCTTAGTGTATTAGAGAAAATAAAAAAATAAATTCGGAATGAGCGCACTGCCGGACCATGAAAACGTTCTAATCTACCTTAGCCTTCGCTGCAAAAACAATAAAAAATTCGCTCAAGTGAAGGGGCCCGCCTCACCACTCCCCTTCTCCTTTTCACGGAAGCCACCAAACCACAGGGGACTCGCCATGAAAAAGGCCTGCTCTTTCACTTGGTTACTTTGGCCCCTCTGCCAAACGGGATTCAATCCAGCCCCAAGCGTACCAGGGGCTACCCTGTTTACCGGATCCTTAGAGGTCTGCCCGTCCCTCAAACACTTTAGTGGACGGACGGTCAGAAACTCACTCGAAAATCAACTTTCACCTATTTTTAATTAAATTCACTGCTAAAGGATCTTCTGAACGCATTTCCTGAAAGTAGACGACAAGTTTTAAATCTTAATGCAGGAAAATTTCCTTTTTTCATATACGGAGAGTGTAATTTTTTAATGCTTTCTTAATTCGCTTATAATATATAGTATTTTTTATATTATTATGTTTCAACATCTGTTTATTTATTGCTTTGAAGCTTATAGGTTGGGGTTTAGAGTCCGTGGTAAAGGCGATACGTCGCCAGTCATTGCGAGAATTTAAAATCCTATCGTCCGAAAATCCATCGGAACGGAGAGCATCCTCGAGTTCGCGATCGCACTTTAATTGTAAAGTTACCAAGTTCTCGCGCTCAGTATCAGAAAGAGCTTTTTTATAAACATTATGTTCAATTAAGTGTTCTAACTCTATGCGGCGCTGGGTGTCAGAAAGTAATGGAACCTCCGCCGACAACGAAGGCGAGCCCCTCCGCTCACCCTGGTGGGAGCTTTCGCCTTCGAGCGGGTACGATAAAATGCCAAAATTCTCAGAGGGGCCGGGAGGTGTAGGTGTACCAGGACCTCCAGCCATTCCCCCCGGATAGAATTGAACAACAGCCCGGAATAGGTCCTCCATAAAGACATATCCCAGTTTGACGGCTACGCTCGCCAGAAGAAAAGAAAAGAGCGCTCTCCCAATACAAAATACAACGCTTTGAACTCTTGTCGGAATCTTCCTAAACCCGGGTATCCGACATAAGAACCGTAAAATAGTCTTATTGTCGAAAAAGACAAGAATCAGAGACACGGAACCAAAGATCACAGAAAAGAATTGCATGATTGAATTTTTTAATTTAAATGTATTCACCACGATGAAAAAAAGAGAATAAAACGCCGAGAAAGCTTTTTTTTTTGACTCAACTCGGCCTCGAATCAAAAGTCTTTCTCCTTTCGCTACGATCTTTCTTCTCTTATGAAATTTCGAGATCAAAAGAGCGCTCCTAAAAGCAGCCTTTCTCTTATCCGCCAAAAGCAACCAAAATATTGCTTGGTGAATAGGGCGAAAACTTGAACTACGCACATACATACTTTTAAAAAAAGGTAAAGCCAACAGACATATAAAAACTGGTGCTATTGCGGCTACACCTCCCGCTTTGTCAGGTATACTACGAAGAATGGCATGGATCGGTAGGAAATACCATTCCGGCACAATATGAGGCGGGGTGGGCATCGGATTAGCAGGTATATAATTGTCGGGATGCCCCAAAACATTAGGAGCATAAAAAATCCAAATGGAAAAAAAGATAGCAAAAGCTACCCAACCTACTAGATCCTTTACATAAAAATAAGGGTAAAAAGAAATTTTATCCATCTCTGAATGTACACCCAATGGATTATTGGATCCATATTGATGCAATGCGGCCAGATGAAGAAGACTGGCGCCTACTAAAATAAAGGGGAGTAAATGATGAAGACTAAAAAAACGATTTAAGGTGGCATTGTCCACGGAGAAACCGCCCCAAAGCCAAGTCACTATGGTATCCCCTACTACAGGTATGGCGCTAGCTAAGCTTGTAATTACTGTAGCTCCCCAAAAGCTCATCTGACCCCAAGGTAGTACGTATCCTGTAAAAGCTGTCACAATCATTAATAGGAAGATTACAACTCCGAGACACCAAACAAATTCCCTAGGACTGCTATAACTCGCATGATATAGACCGCGAAAAATATGAAGGTGAACCACAATGAGAAACATACTTGCCCCATTAGCATGCATATAACGGAGCAACCAACCCCCTTCAACATCTCTCATAATGTGTTCTACGCTGTTGAAAGCTAGATCCACATGAGGTGTGTAATGCATAGCTAAAAAAACGCCAGTCACTATCTGAATGACTAAACAAATACCAGCTAACGGACCGAACCCCCACCAATAACTAAGATTGCTCGGGGTTGGATAATCTATCAAATGTTGATTTAGTGTGGAGGATATAGGTTGTTTAAGAAGAGAGAATCGTTGGTTCCTTATAGTCATTTTTATTTCCTTATGGTTACAATTCTAGTTCCCTCACCCTTTTAGCGGGGTATATTTGGAAAGCGGTTAAAGTCACTCTCTCCAACCTTTTCTATCTATCCGGGCGCATTGGTTTTTCCAACGAAAAAATGGATTTAATCTGAGTAATGGGCCTCTAAGAAGCTCTGTAACGAGCTTTTGGCTTTGCTGTACGTACGCAAGGGCTCTGAAGCCGCAAGCGCATCAATCTCGGAGGCAGATTTGAAATCTACGTCCAAACTCAAGGCCATCTTTTCGGCCAAATCATGAAAATCGGCCTCCCGGAGCTGAGGATACTTAGCCAGAACGTCGGGGAGTGCACTGTATTTCTGCAGGTGACGTTCCAGCAGAGCGCAAAAGCGCTCGTTAGCAAGCATCCACTCATGGGAGTGGGAGGGTGCTGGCTGGGAGGGTCCCGCCTCATCGCGGGACGCCCTTGGCATGGGAGAATGGATGGAATTGCTTCCCTGGCCCTCCGGGGGAGAAAGGTTCCAAGAGGACTCCCTCGTCAAAGGACGTCCAGGAGGACGAGCTTGATGGGCCGGCGGGGCCCGGAAGAGGAAGTGCTTGCTGCCCTCCCACGACAGTCGAGACAAGGGGGAAGAATGCGCTTAAATCGAGACCTAGGTGAGAAAAGACGTAGATCCGGATCAAAAAGCACCAAAAATATATAAAAACTAACAAAGATAGATAGAGAACAAGTACAAGTGGAAAGCCGTACTTGTCTTTCAAACGACAAGAATAAAAACGAAAGAGAAAGATGAAGCCCAAAAGAATTATGCCAAATGTAATAAAGAATATTCCTGTGATATGGATAGCGGTTCCTTCTGATCGTCCGAATGCATTTGCTATAAAAACACCGAAAGCACTTCCTAGTAAAGAAAGAAGTCTCATAAGAAAGAGGGGCATCGTTGCTGAGAAATACATAAATGGTACAAGAAAGACATAGATCGCCATAGATTAAGGCCTCACCTTTTCCGTGAGAGATCCGATCTTAGTGGTTTTCCACTTAATCTCCTTCTCAATCGGTAGGGCTTATGGAGGAAATAGGATGCAGGTTTGTTTTCCAACCCAACGGATCGTAACCTTAGGGCTACCTCCGGTTAGTCACCCCCTCGAGAAGAGACTGTGACTCTTCTATTACATTATTACATTACGGAGAAGTCCATTCTCGTCTGGGATCGATCCCCTTTACTTTAGCCAAGGAAAGCGGGTCAGTTGATTGGCAAGCCGACTGATAATATAGGCGGGGGAAAGCTATCGTCCAAGGTTACCAGAATATGGATATGGCTGGAAAGCACTTAACCCCCGTATGGGAAGGGAAGACTAGTGGATTGGCTCAGGGGACAAGTTCAGCCGAAGGATCTCCTGTCAAGTATGCTCCCCAGACATAGACTACGTACAGGGTAGTACTTTTGGAAAGATAGAATATCACCGCGTGAACATAACATTAAGTTCCGAATGCGGAGAACTGTTGTTCATTAGAGCGCCGGAGTGCGGAGGTTGTTCCCATCATTGAAGTCAGAGTGTGGGACTGAGCCTTACGAATGATAAAGACCAAAAAGTGCTTAGTTTCGTTGGAAAAACCAACGCTCATATTGACTTTCTCTCGCCCGGATAGATAGAAAAGGTTGGAGAGAGTGACTTTATTAAATTCTCTCCTTTCTAAAGCTGCGCAAGGCGGCCCCCCTGACTTTCTTTGGTTGGAGCGCTTCGCTTCGCTAGTGACAGTTGTGCTATTCCTTCGCTGATGAAGCCCTAGGACTGTGCTGCTGGCTGAGCCGCTTCTCTTCCTTCTCATTGTGTCCGGTAGTGCCCAACGGGCTATTCCATTACTCACTGACCTGTCTCAGTCGTTGAAACCTCGATTCGATACCTACAATGAATTGCGAGCTATGCTGGTTCTGTTCCGGACAGTTAGGCTCTGCAAAGTGTAGAGGAGAAGAAGCATAATCCGGGAATACTCGAGACAAGGGGCTGCTACCCTTGCTTTCTTTACTCGTTCGTTGAGCTCTTAGCTTTGCGGCTGGATTGGTTACGCTGTGCTTTCTGTCTACTATAGTATGCTAGAGCTTGCAGGCCGAGCCTCCTCATTCTGCTATGCCCGGTGGTCTAAAGCACGGTTCAACTGCGGTGTGTAATCTGATGTCTGAATTGCCCATTAAGGGCTGACTCCGCGGCAAGAGGACCACTACTGTGATGTACAATCCGGGTATCCAATAACACTAAGTACCTAGGGGAATGAACTAAAAAAAAGACTTTAGCTAGGACCAGAAGTCGCTAAATCATAGGAGTGGGGGATTTTCCTGTCCTCCTCACTGCCCCAAAAGAAGATGGCTCTGTCGCTAAGCGAGAGGACATCGCAAGACAAAAAGGAACTATATGCTTACCACAAACTTTCAGGTCGCGCGTAGAGGTCACTTTAGCTTGTTGTACCGGTCTTCAAAAGAAGGTTGTAGCATTTCCTATACATTTTTTTTTGTCTAGGGGATGTAAAAGAGGGCTTTCTCGTGGGGCGAGTTTTCTCACTATACAATGAGCACTACGAACGAAGGGTCAACGACGAGGGAGCGGCGAATAAATTCTGAGTTCATGCATCTGGCAATTTTCTTGATGCATTCCTGTTGAGAATGAAGAAGAAGAGAGATCATCTTTTGAAGAGGGTTACGTAGATCTTCTATATTTGCCGTAATTCGTTGATTGCTCCGTACGTGGAAAAACTCCTGTTCGTTGCGGTTGGTCATAAATTTTCTTCTACACGGCTTTCGAGAACAAATATTGGACCGGGAAGAATAGGGGGTAAAGTCAAGTCTAAGCGCATATGGCACGAAAAGGAAATCCGATTTCGGTAAGACGTGATCTGAATCGTAGTTCAGATTCAAGTCGGTTCAGTGAGGGCGACCGCGAAAGTCACCGAATGGGTCAGTCTTTTCCTTCAGTTTGTCCTTCGTGGGAGGACGTTGGTACGGACACGACTTCTTCTAAGGCTAGAAGACCACTGGAAGACCCCCGGGACCAGAGCATGTCGTGAAAGAGGCACACTGGGCGGGCGTGCTTCGACCGTGTCTCCGGGGCACAGTTGAATGTAGATATCATGAATGCGAGGTGCAGGAGACCAGGCCGAGAAACCCGGGCAACCACTCCCCTATGTGCCGATCGCTAGCGCATCCAGGGCCCCGGCGCCCAGCTCAGCCGGAGAGGCCTAGCCTGATCCTGATCTGAGAAGTGCTAATTAGGTTCGGATAGACTTCATTCAAGAGCGCCGCCGCCCTAATAAAACAAGTGCTAAGTTTCAGATCAGTGAATAAACCGGAAGAGACGTTTCTCGCTCGGCGCCTAAAGCGCACTGTGCTCCGCTTCAACAAATGAGAGTTTTCGGTGGAACCGGTGAACCACGCGAGCTGGTTAGATGCGCGGGACAGAGGGCTCGTAGTACCTGCTAGCGCAGCTATGCAGTGTAAGGGAAGGAGCCTAAATCGAACCCCTTCCTTCTTTTTTTTTCTTTGAAAAAAAGCAGTACAAAGGAATGAATTCTCGGATGAGACTAAGCAGCCACCGACCGTTCTGACGCACCCCTGACCTATCTTGATTAAGACCGAAAACTCTCAAAAATGGAGCCGCTGTCAAACAAATGATAGAATAGAAAATTAATAAAAAATAACCACTGGTGGATGCTCAGTAAAGAGAGTTGTAGATTCGTAGAAAAGGAGAAGAGCCCTCAATTGATTATATATATATTAGTATTAGTAAAGGTAAAGCGCTAACGCTGCAATTTTTCTAAAGCAACAAGCGCGAAACTTGACTTTTTGAGAAAGAAGGTGCTTGTTGCCGCTTTATTAGTAAGTCAGCTTGTTTTATATTATATCAATAAAGGCAAAAGGTTGCTTTACTAAATAATATAAGGCGCGCTAGCGCTTTAGAAGGACGTTTAGGCGGGGCGTTTTTTTTTTATCACGGTGCGCAGGCGGGCGTTTCCTTTCAAATGACAACTGCCTCTTCCTGCTGCGAGGGGAAACCAAACCGCCCGCTCAAGTACCAGTTGCTTCGCCGGTAGGCCCACGGGGGGCATTGTCCCTCAGTTCTTACCAACCTCCGGTGTGTAATCGACATGTTTCTAGCGGTTGAATAAGAATCATTGATTCCCTCTACTGTCCATTTATTATTCATTTAGGGCGCTCGGCCGGTACTCCTTTTAAAAACCATAACAACTATGAACGTAAGGGAAGATAAGGGAAGACCACCTGAGCGAACCGACCGAAAGGACTTGACTTATTCGAAGCGAACGATAGCGGCTTAAAGCTAAGCCTATCACGAGCAGCGTCGGTGCGCGGGGAGGAGCATCTCAAAGTATGGGGCAAAGGATCAAGCGCTTTGGCTTTGTCCCCCGGGATCCACCACAGGTTGGGTTTGAGAGCCGTGTGATGGGTGACTATCCAGCACGGTTCGGGGAGCACTTTTAGTCTGCGTTGGTGAATGGAAGCCCCCACTATCAAGCAAGAAAGAAGCGGCTCTTCCCATGGCCATTGACTCTATTTATTATTTTGGTAAATCAGTGTATCAAGATGTCAATCTGAGATCTTATTTCGGTTCGATACGTCCACCTACGAGACTGACCTTTGGCTTTCGTCTCGGTACGGGTATTATTCTACATTTTCCAAAAAGAGCATTCATTCATTTCTTTCTTCCCCGTCGACCACGACGACTGAAACGACGCGAAAAATCCAGACCCGGAAAGGAGTGGTGGGCTTTTGGGAAAGTCGGGCCGATCAGGTGTCTTCATTCAAGCGACGATACAGAAGAAGAACGAAACGAAGTGAGAGGCCGGGGGGCAGGGAAAAGAGTCGAGTCGATCAGGCTCGACGACCGGGAGAAGCAAAACGAAATTCGGATTTGGCCGAAAAAGAAGCAACGCTATGGATACCATGACCGATCACCATCGATAAAGAAGAATCTTTCTAAATCACTTCGGGTCAGCAGGGCCTTCAAGCATCCGAAATACGCCGGGGTTGTAAATGACATAGCGTTCCTGATAGAAAATGACGACTCCTTCAGAAAAACAAAGTTATTAAAGTTCTTTTTGCCCGGCCCGACGAGTCATCTACTTAAAAGGACCCTCCCCGCAGTGCGCCCCTCTTTGAATTATTCGGTCATGCAATACTTATTGAATACAAAGAACCAAATGCATTTAGACCCCGTCGTAGTTCTCAATCATTTCGTGGCACCGAGCGTGTCTGAACCATCTACGATGGGGGGAGCGAATGCACAGGGAAGAAGCTTAGATAAGAGAATACGTTCTCGCATCGCTTTTTTTGTAGAAAGCTCGACCAGCGATAAAAAGTCTTTGGCCGAAGCCAAAAAGAGGTTGACCCACTTCATTCGCCAAGCAAATGATCTTCACTTCGCGGGAACAACAAAAACCACCATCTCGCTCTTTCCTTTTTTCGGTGCTACCTTTTTCTTTCCAAGGGATGGGGTTGGGATGTATAATAACCTTTTTTTTGAAGATGCCCGGGAACAACTCCTAGGTCAATTAAGAATCAAATGTTGGAACCTCATGGGTAAGGATAAGGTAATGGAATTGATAGAGAAATTCATAGACCTAGGTAGGATAGGAGAATTGATAAAGGGAATAGAGATGATGATAGAGATCATACTGAGAAACAGAAGAATTCCGTACGGGTACAACTCTTATTTGAACGAAGTGAAAAAAATACGATCTTTGTTGTCTAATAGAACAAACACTAATATCTTAATTGAGTCGGTCAAGATAAAATCTGTTTATCAAAGTGCTTCTACGATTGCTCAAGACATCTCTTTTCAACTGAGAAACAAAACAAGATCATTTCGTTCCATTTTTAGTAAAATCGTGAAGGATATTCCATTAGTAATGAAAAAAGGGGTTGAGGGGATCCGTATATGTTGTTCAGGTCGATTAAAAGGCGCAGAAATAGCTAGAACTGAATGCGGAAAGTATGGAAAAACATCTCGTAATGTATTTAACCAGAAAATCGATTATGCTCCTGCAGAAGTATCTACTCGTTATGGAATCTTAGGTGTCAAAGTGTGGATTTCATATAGTAAAAAAAAGGGACGTGCTATATCCGAAACGTACGAAATTTAGTAAATCTCGTAAAGGCAGATGTAGTAAGGGTTGCGAATCGGACGGTACACAACTTGGTTTTGGAAGATATGGCACTCAAAGTTGTAGAGCTGGTCGTCTTTCACCATTGAAGCAGCGCGTCGGGCTACAACCGGACAATTCCATCGTGCTATGAGCCGAAGAAATCATAAGATATGGGTAAGAGTTTTCGCAGATCTCCCGGAAACCTATAGAAGTTAGAATGGGAAGAGGAAAAGGAAATCCTACGGGTTGGATTGCTCGTGTGTCCACAGCATTTGAAATGGATGGTGTGAGTTTGTCAAATGCTCGCCAAGCCGCTACATTAGCGGCGCATAAAAAATGTTCGTCAACCAAGTTTGTTCAGTGGTCGTAACGTAATTGGTTAGTGGGGAAAAACGTGGGCGGGATTCAAAAGAATTAGGCGAAGTGTTTGTTCCTGAACGACGGAAGTGGAAAGACATTACGGGAGAGGGATATACTCCTTGATTTTTGTAATCGCCGAAATTGTACGACGAACCTTTTTGTTCCAGGCGTACGACCCTGATACGTTACGGTTTTTATCCGCCGGCCCGGTTTATAAAGTGATAGTAGTAAGAATAAATAAGAAAGATAAAAGCGGAAAGGCGGGAGAAAGGAAGAAAAGTATGTATGTATCCCGGGGGTGGGGGTCGAAGGAATTAGAAGAAGATTGAATGGATTATCCCCCCGTCGCACGAACCATTTATGATGGCCGCGTCTGGGTGGATTGTGGTGCTACCATTCCTTTAGGATACCTTTCGGCTTCAGTAAAAACTCTTCCCCCTTAGTTTTTATAGATATTTAGTTTGTATGGTAACTCCACTTTTAGTATGGAATTGACTTTGTTGGTTGAGTGGAGTTACCGTAGTTCAATCTATAAAGGAAGGACAATCGATCGCACTTGGCGCAGAACCACCTAACGGTGGCTCTTTACTCCCTCAATCTTATTCTTTTTCTTTCACCCTTCATCCCCTTTTTTATCAATAGGGAGCTACGAGCAAGGCAGCTCTGCTCCGGAAAGAAAAAAGCCGGCAGGTCCTTTTCCGCTTGATCGCTAACTCATGAGCAAAGCCGCCCGCATATGAGCTTCACTAAAATAAAAGGCCGGTTCTATTGGCGGATGGATAAGGCCCCTCACTCCGCCATGAGAACAAAGAAAGCCGCACTATCTCCTTGCAGCTTTGCCTGCCGCGCTTCGGTCAGTAGGATGGATAGCAAAGCCGCCTTCGGCCCTTCGCTTAGTAAGCCCCTCTTCGGGCCGCGTCTAAACTAAATTAAAGGTATAAGGGCCCGTACTCTCTCTTCTGTAGATACGCTATCCCTTTCGGCCATGGTATGGGGGAATGTCGCCCACAGGGTGAGATGATCTTATAATACGAGGGCGAGTTGCTGGTCAAGTCATGAAACT